TGGATTTCTGACCACATTCTCCATAGGTCCCTCTTAGATCTTCTTTCTCCAATCTTGGATTAGGGAAGAAGGAGATATTCGCGACTACTGGCGGTTTCATTATGGGGCAGCTCATGATCTTCATATCGATCTATTATCCACCTCTGTATCTATTCTTTCTTAGCTAAACGGGTGGAGGATCCACCCAATTTGTTTATATCATGGGCTCGAAAAACGGATCCAAATTTGACTGAAATGCACGATCTTCACAGGTATCACTTTTCACGATACCTAAAAGGTGCAATAGCCATTTTGAACCATTTCCTATACTATAAGAGAATGGTTTCCATTACTTTGAGAAATGGATTCTTATATCAAACTATAGCTATTACATTAAAGAAGTAATAGAAGTCGAAGACGCAGAATGGTAGTGAATAGAGAGAAAGATTCTTCTGATTTTCTTGTTCCTGAAAATATTCTATCTATCTCCTAGACGCCGTAGAGAATTGAGAATTTTCATGTCTTTCAATTCTCGTACTCGTAATTGGAAAGTTACGGAAGGAGACCCGTCATTTTGCAATGAAAACAACATATAAAACTCTGGCAAATTTCGAAATCAGGCCAAGCGTCTTAATACATATGCAAAAAAATTCATTATTGGCCCACCATTGATTAGAAGATTTCGCTTGTATGAATCGCTATTGGTTTGATACGAATAATGGCAATCGTTTCAGTATGTTAAGGATACAATACAGATGTATCCACAATTCATTTAGAGTTACTTAATAGCCTATTTCTTATACCATATCTCTATCCCGTGAAATTATCGAGCCGAAAGATGGATGCATATGCTGTGTTTCATTTTGCTAAATGATATCAATTAAATGGTGTATCAATTCCATAAATTGGATATAGCAATAAAAAAACCAGCAAAATTCTTTCTAATATTTTAGATAGAGGAAACATCTAAAATATTAGAAAGAATGTACTCTTCTATCCAAATCCAATTTGCATTGATAAAATCAATCCAAATTCCAGTAGTAGATGAATAATTGCAAATTTTTGTGTGTACGAGATTAGAATAACTTCAAAATAACTGACATAATTTTTTATTTTTCCTGATCAGAAAAATATATGAAAAAGAAAGGAGGTAGAAAAATTTTGGGATTTATGGTTAAAGAAGAAAAAGAAGAAAACAGAGGTTCTGTTGAATTTCAAGTATTTAGTTTCACCAATAAGATACGGAGACTTGCTTCACATTTGGAATTACACAAAAAAGATTTTTCATCCGAAAGAGGTCTACGAATACTTTTGGGAAAACGTCGACGTTTGCTAGCTTATTTGGCAAAGAAAAATAGAGTACGTTATAAGAAATTAATCAGTCAGTTGAATATTCGGGAGCAGTAATTTAATCGTTCGAATTTTTTTCTTTTTTTATTAGTAGTCTTATAGTAGTCTTAGATTTTGCATTTTGATGAGCCTCGTTTTGAGGAATTCATGGAATAATCCATTTTCATGGAATAATGAATTAAGGAAGAAAGGATATGAGTCTACCGCTTACAAGAAAAGATCTCATGATAGTCAATATGGGCCCTCAACACCCATCAATGCATGGTGTTCTTCGACTGATCGTTACTCTTGATGGTGAAGATGTTATTGATTGTGAACCCATATTAGGCTATTTACACAGAGGAATGGAAAAAATCGCGGAAAACCGAACTATTAAGAGATGAGGGAAATAGAGAGATGGTAGAAGGGGATAGGAAAGGGGAAGATATTTGTAAATTCCTTAAGTTAAGAAAGAAAAAAGAATAAAAATACGGATACATAACATAAAAAAAAGAATAAATAAGACGAAATTCGTCCTCCTCCTACATATTTAATTTCTTCTCCTATACAAAAACTAACAAGACCCACCCCATTGGTAATTCCATCAATGACACCTTTATCAAAAAATTCCGTTAGTTCGGTTAATGCTCTTATACCGAAGGTAAAGACCCTAGTATAGAAAATATCTATATAACCGCGATTATATGACCAACTGTATATATTTTTTTTTATTTTATCAAAAAAGTAGGAAAAAGGACTTTCCTTGTAAAAGGAATTTTGTAAATCCAAATTCTGAAAAAAAGAATAAGAGGATCCATAGAAAATATATGCAATGAATAAACCGAAGATAGCTAAACTTACAGAATAAATTGCATTAGTAAAAAATTCATATGAATTTATGGAAGAATTAGAACTTTCCTGGGTAAAGTTTATTGAGGGAGTTAACCACTTTGATAATATGGTTAACCCCCCTATTCCATTATCCGTCGCTCCATTATCAAAAGAGATTCCTATGAATCCAATGAACAAAGTAAAAAGCAGTAATATAAGAAGAGGAAATAACATAGTATTTTCCGTTTCATGCGGATAGGCAAAAGTTTTTTTAGCCCCAAAGGACGTACTAAAGGATCCTATCCTATTTGTTGTATTACCTTGAATTTTTGGTATATTTTGTAAAAAAAAAGAAACTCCATTCTTTGTTGTTGATAAAATGAAACCCCTATTCACTCCTTTGGGTATCCTTTTTCCCCACAAGGATATTGAATACAAGGGACCCTCTTTAGTGCTACTATAATTTTGAAAATGAACGCGCAAATACCCATCAAATGTAAGTAAATATATCCGAAACATATAAAAGGCAGTTAATCCTGCAGTAAAGGAAGCTATTATTCCAAAAAAGGGCGAATATAACCAACTATTACTAAGGATCTCATCTTTGGACCAAAAGCAAGCAAGAGGTGGAATACCACAAAGAGAAAGTGTACCCCATAAAAAAGCGGATCTTGTAATTGGAATATATTTTCTTAAACCGCCCATAAGAACCATATTCTGACTTTTATCTGGTGAATATCCAACAAGAGGTTCCATTGAATGAATAATTGATCCGGATCCCAAGAACAATAAAGCTTTTGAATAAGCATGAGTGATCAAATGAAATAAAGCAGCTTGATAAGAACCTATACCTAAAGCTAACATCATATAACCCAATTGAGACATTGTAGAATAGGCTAAGCTTCTTTTAATATCTCTCTGAGCAAGAGCTAAAGTAGCTCCTAAGAAGAGTGTTATTGTACCTACTAAAGAAATTAAACTCATTATCAAAGGTAGAGATATGAAAAGAGGAAGAAGTCGAGCTAGAAGAAAAATACCCGCAGCAACCATAGTTGCTGCGTGTATAAGAGCTGAAATGGGAGTGGGTCCTTCCATAGCATCGGGTAACCATACGTGAAGAGGGAATTGTGCGGATTTCGCAACTGCACCAAGGAATAATAAAAAAGCACACAAAGTAGTAAGTAAAGAATTAATTCCATTATTAGGAATCCAGTTATTAGCTATTTTGAACAAATCCCTAAACTCTAAACTACCTGTTATCCAAAAAAAACCTAAAATTCCTAATAATAGACCAAAATCCCCTACACGATTAGTTACAAAAGCTTTTTGACAAGCACTTGCTGCGATTGGTCGTGTAAACCAAAAGCCTATCAATAAATAGGAACACATTCCTACGAGTTCCCAAAAAAAATAAATTTGTATCAAATTGGAGCTAGTAACCAATCCTAGCATGGAAGTATTGAAAAAACTTATATAAACAAAAAATCTCAAATACCCTTCATCGTGAGACATATAACCGTCACTATAAATAAGAACCAGGATTCCTACAGTAGTAATTAGTATTAACATAATAGAAGTAAGCGGGTCAATCAAGTATCCAAATTCTAAAGAAAAATCATTATTGACGGTCCAAGACCATAGATATTGATAGATAGAACTTCCATTTATTTGTTGAATAGACAGTTGAACTGAGAATACCATAGCTATACTTAAGAGTAAAACACTAGGAAAAGCCCATATGCGACGAAGATTTTTTGTTGCTGTCGGAATAAAAAAAAGGCCAAATCCCATTGACATAATAACTGGAAGTGGGAGAAGAGGGATTACCCATGCATATTGATATATATGTTCCATAAGAAAAGAAGTTGCAATTTTTACTTGAAATTTTTACTTGAATTTTTCTATAAAATAAAAGGGTTTCCGATTCACCAAATCAATTCTTATCTCTTTCTGAAGGAATAAATAAAAAGAATAAGAAAAAATACTGGAATTCTTAATTTTTTCAAAAATTTATTTCATTGAGATAATCTAAAATTCAAAATGGGTTTAATTGGTTAAATTCAAAAAGTTAATCAAAAAACTTCGTTACCTAATTATTACCTAAATAAGGATATTTAGTAAAATAAAAAAAAAGGTTGAATCCTTTTACTTTCTATTCATTTTTAGATTTCTTTAAAACAAAGATGAAGCAGCTCTCTTGTTTCGTAACTGATTGATTGAATTCCAATGAAAAGAAAACCCATGTTTATAAAAAATTATAAAAGAGTTCTTACTTCATATAGAACTCAAATCCTAATGACTATAATTACCTAAGTTTAAGAATGTCTTGTTTAAGAGACTCCGTATTTTTTGTTTTGATGGGTATTCCATAATGGAATACCATTCTGAACTTAATTAACTATTTGGATTCCCCCTTCTTTTTATCCACCCATCTTATATAGGGGATAGGCTTCCATACCGTATATCTATATATGGAGTATACTTGATATATAAATATCTATAAATAGATTTAAAGGGGAAACCTTTCCATATATTCTATATTATTAAAACAAAGTATAAAATATATATATACGGAAAAAAATTCAGAATGTCAGTATCTTTCAGTATCTAAGTATAAATACTAAGAAAAAGAGGAAAGAAGGATTGATTTGCCACAATAGATGTCTTTCACATACAACTAGAAAAAAATAATTTCCTTTTTGAATGGCTGTTCCAAAAAAACGTATTTCATTGTCAAAAAAGCGTATTCGTAAAAATATTTGGAAGAAAAAAACTTATTTTTCCATAGTACACTCTTACTCTTTAGCAAAATCAAGATCATTTTCCAGCGGGAATGAACATCCAAAACCAAAGGGTTTTTTGGGGCAACAACAACAAACAAATAATAAGTAATACGGTTTTGGAATAATCTGAATTGACCTATCAAAAAATTATTCCAATTACTTAAATATGAATAATTTCGATTAATTAATTAATGTACTTTTATGTGTTGAATTACTCAGTACAATATTGTTAGAACAAACTCCTCTGATATATAGAATAAAAGTTTTGGTATACTGTGTGCTAAGTATTCTTTCCCTATCAATGATCCATTAATTTTTCATAATAGAATTCTCATAATAAAATATGAGAATTCTATTATGAAAAGTGGAGTATTCTTGCAATAGTACTTATGGCTTCCATTTTCTCCAAAATCGTTGGTTTAATGTTAGTAAAGTAAATCCTATTAATATTAATAGGAGCATAAAGTTTGATTCTATAAATTTTTCCTTTTATTGAAAGAATTCTCAAAATTTAAGGGAGAAACTAATTAGAAAAAAAAGAGTTCCAACTCTTTCAAGCAGTCTTTCTATTCTATTAGGCACAGCAAGAGTTTATTGTAAAAAAAATTGCAATGATACTACCAAACGAAGTCTATTTTAATGAAGACTCTAATGTTCCTAAATTTTATAGACTTTCCCAATCTCGACGATTCGCGAGATAATAGCTATTATTCTTTTAAGTTACCCATTATTTGAAGTTAGCCGCCATGGTGAAATTGGTAGACACGCTGCTCTTAGGAAGCAGTGCTCAAGCATCTCGGTTCGAATCCGAGTGGCGGCATTCTCGAAAAAGAATACAATAGATTAGAAAATGGATTCAATTCGAAATTTACAATTTTGTAATGGGACCTTCCCCTTATGCTATTTGCAACTTTAGAACATATACTAACTCATATCTCTTTCTCAACCATTTCTATTGTGATTACGATTCATTTGATAACCTTATTAGTTCGTGAACTTGGGGGATTACGTGATTCGTCAGAAAAAGGAATGATAGTTACTTTTTTCTCTATAACAGGATTCCTAGTTTCTCGTTGGGCTTCTTCGGGACATTTTCCATTAAGTAATTTATATGAGTCATTGATCTTCCTTTCATGGGCTCTGTATATTCTTCATACCATTCCTAAGATACAGAACTCTAAAAATGATTTAAGCACAATAACTACGCCAAGTACTATTTTAACGCAAGGCTTTGCCACATCGGGTCTTTTAACTGAAATGCATCAATCCACAATACTAGTACCTGCTCTACAATCTCAGTGGTTAATGATGCATGTCAGTATGATGTTACTAAGCTATGCAACTCTTTTGTGCGGATCCTTATTATCTGCCGCTATTCTAATCATTAGATTTCGAAAGAATTTCCATTTCTTTTCTAAAAAGAAAAAAAATGTTTTATTTAAAACATTTTTCTTTAGTGATTTTAATGCAAAAAGAAGTGCTTTAAAAAGCACCTCTGTTCCTTCATTTCCAAATTATTACAAATATCAATTAACAGAGCGTTTGGATTCTTGGAGTTATCGTGTCATTAGTCTAGGATTTACCCTTTTAACCATAGGTATTCTTTGTGGAGCAGTATGGGCTAATGAGGCGTGGGGATCCTATTGGAATTGGGATCCTAAGGAAACTTGGGCATTTATTACTTGGACCATATTTGCAATTTATTTACATAGTAGAACAAATCCAAATTGGAAGGGTACGAATTCGGCACTTGTAGCTTCGATAGGATTTCTTATAATTTGGATCTGCTATTTTGGTATCAATCTATTAGGAATAGGTTTGCATAGTTATGGTTCGTTTACATTAACACCTAAATGATTACATAAACTGAAACCTTCATGAAATGCACGTTTTTACTTTTTTGTTTTATTTGAGAACCCTTTGAGAGGGCGTTCAAAGGGTTCTCAAATAAAACAAAAAAGATCTAATTAGACTTTTTACTTTTTTCTGCATTAATAGTAATAGAGCGGACTAATTAAAAAAACCTATTTAGGATAATAATTGGATAAGAGAGCCTCTACCCTGTCAACGGATAGGGAGAGAACTAAATCTGGATAAATACCAATACCTATTACTGGTAAAAAGATACAGATTAAAATAAAGAGTTCCCGTGGTCCAGAATCCACAAAATTTGCGTTTGGAACATTAAATAGCTTGTATCCATAGAACATCTGGCGTAACATAGATAATAAATAAATAGGGGTTAATATCATTCCGATTGCCATTACAAAAGTAATTAGCATTTTTGGCATTAACAGAAATTTTGGACTAGTAATTAGTCCAAAAAAGACTACTAATTCTGCGACAAAACCACTCATTCCTGGTAAGGCAAGAGAAGCCATTGAAAAGCTACTAAACATAGTAAAAATTTTCGGCATTGGGATAGATATTCCCCCAAGTTCTTCGAGATAAACAAGACGCATTCTATCAGAAGCCGTTCCTGCCAAGAAAAAAAGTGTAGCACCAATAAATCCATGGGATAATATTTGTAAAATAGCTCCATTGAGTCCAATGTTGGTTATGGAACCAATTCCTATAATTATGAAACCCATATGAGATACGGAGGAATAGGCTATTCTTTTTTTGAAATTTCGTTGACCAAGAGAAGTTGAAGCTGCATAGATTATCTGGATAGCTCCTATTATTACCAACCAGGGCGAAAATAGATAATGAGCATGAGGTAATAATTCCATGTTGATACGAATCAATCCATATGCTCCCATCTTTAATAAGATTCCCGCTAAAAGCATACATGTACTATAATGAGCTTCCCCATGGGTATCTGGTAACCACGTATGTAGGGGTATAATCGGCAATTTGACAGCATAAGCAATAAGGAAGCCAAAATATAAAAGTATTTCCAAGGTTGCTGGGTATGATTGATTAATTAATCTTTCCAAATCTAATCCTGGTTCATTGGAACCATATAAGCCCATACCCAGAACTCCGATTAAGAAAAAAATGGAACCGCCTGCAGTATACAAAATAAATTTTGTAGCTGAATATAAACGCCTCTTTCCCCCCCACATGGATAAAAGTAAGTAAACAGGAATTAATTCTAACTCCCACATGATAAAAAAAAGTAAAAGATCTCGCGAAGAAAATAATCCTATTTGACCACTATACATTGCGAGCATCAGGAAATAGAATAATCGCGAATTCCGGGTAACTGGCCAAGCTGCTAAAGTAGCTAAAGTAGTTATAAATCCTGTCAATAAAATAGATCCTACTGAAAGTCCATCGATTCCCAATCTCCAGTGAAAATCGAGGATATCTATCCATTTATAATCCTCCTTTAGTTGGATTAAGGGATCCTCCAGTTGGAAATGATAACAGAATGCATAAGTCATTAGAAGGAATTCTAATAAACAAATGGATATAGTATACCACCTAATGATTTTGTTTCCCCTATGGGGTAAAAAGAAAATTAATAAACCTGCAAATATCGGCAAAACAACAAGTATTGTTAACCAAGGAAAATAACTCATGATAAAGTGATAAAGACAAGATACGTTTTGACCAGAAAAGCCCGTGCTCGATTATTTCAAGCACAGGCTTCTTCGGTAAAGAGGAATCAGACGATTCGAATGAAGTTTTTTGTAACGTATCAATAAGATAGAGCCATACTACGGGTTGTTTCAGGTCCTAAATAAACACGGACACTTAAAAAATCTGTCGGGCAAGCGGATTCGCATCTTTTACAACCCACACAATCTTCAGTTCTCGGCGCGGAAGCAATTTGCTTGGCTTTACATCCATCCCAAGGTATCATTTCTAATACATCTGTTGGACAAGCTCGTACACATTGAGTGCATCCTATACATGTATCGTAAATTTTTACGGAATGTGACATTGGATCTATAAATTTTTCTTTTCAACATAAAATTTTTCGATCTGGTAAAAATGAAATTAGTACTATCATGAGTCATATGTATTGTAGACACCAGACGAAGCAATGGTTTATCCAAACCTCAAAAAAAATATATATATATTTTTTTTAATCCGTTTGTGAGAAAGCGTGAAAAAAGCCAAGAGACTTGAATTTTTGACTTCAATAATCAGAATTATATGAATTGTAGATACAAATTCGAATTAGCCAATAAATTGGCTATCGTCTTTTCAATATAAATTATTGCAATATTAAAATTGCAATATCAATGAATTACAAAAATTCATTTAAGTGAAAAAGAATACTATGCAATAACCTATTAAAAAAAAATGTATATTCTCAAATAATACTAAGAAAATAGTATTGATTTCCATTCATCTTAATATTCAATATTATTATATATGCGCCTTTGTTTATAGGATTGTATATCTAATTATTCAATAAATTAGATTGATTGACACGAGTTGATTTCCTATTACGATGGATGGAAGAAAGAATGGATAGTCCAATAGCGGCCTCAGCAGCCGCAAGGGCTATCACAAAAATTGCAAAAATGTCTCCTTTTAATTGGCGACTATCAAATAGATCAGAAAATGTTACGAGATTTAGATTAATTGAATTCAGTATAAGTTCAAGACATATTAGAGCTCTAACCATGTTTCGGCTTGTGATCAATCCATAGATACCAATCGAAAATAAATAGACACTCAAAAAAAGTACATGCTCAAACATCATTAATTAACTCCTTATAAATATCGATTCATTTCAATATGAGGACAAGAATTGAACCGATTCAATTAATTACAATAGAACAATTACACAACAAAAGAGAAAAGAAAGAAGGTATTTGTTGGCAGTAGATCGGTTTTACTAAATCAAAATTTTGATTCTTTAGTTATTTATTTTAGATTTGCAATTCTTAGAATTTTTACTATTTCCAAATTTTCTTATTGCCGAGCCATAGTAATTGCACCTATTAAAGAAACTAGAAGAATTATGGAAATGAGTTCAAACGGAAGATAAAAATCGGTTGCTAAATGAATCCCAATTTGTTGAACATTATTTATGAGACCCTGTTCTACTATTTGGTTTGATCTTGTAGTCCAAAGAATTCCATACCATGACGTATCTGGGATAGTAGTCATTAGTGAAAAAACAATAGTTATACAAACTAGTGAAGTGAACCCATCTCCAATAGTCCAATAATTCTTATCTTTAGACCATTCTGAGCCATTTACGAACATTACGGCGAATATGATCAAGACATTTATGGCTCCCACATAAATAAGAAGTTGTGCCACAGCTACAAAGTAGGAATTTAATAAAAAATAGAATAAGGATATACAAACAAGAACTAATCCCAGCGAAAAGGCAGAATAAATGGGGTTGTTAAGTAATACTACTCCTAGACCCCCTAGTAGAAGAACAAATCCCCCAAATAGCATAAGAATCTCATGTATTGGTCCAGGTAAATCCATTATGGATAAAAAGAAATTAATAGTATAAAATTTTTCATGAACTGACTAAAACTAAAGGATTCAAGAAAGGCAAAAGGGATTAGGATATTTTTTGGGGGTATAAGCTGTATAGTTAGAAATTATATCACGAAAATCTAGTCTGATTTAAAATAATCAAAAATTCCGAATAAGCATGTAGTTATTCGTTTTTCTTTATAGTTAGTAAAGGATTATTCTTTTTTTATAACAAAAAGAAAAGAAAAAAATACGAATTTAGTAATCAGTAATCGTTCTTGAATTCGAAGATTTATCTTCCTCTATTTTACTTTTAGTAGAATTTCTAATTGTTTGAATTGTGTAATCTTCCATTATGGAGATCGGTAACCGACTTAAAGCAATTTGATTGTAATTCAATTCATGACGATCATAAGTAGAAAGTTCATACTCTTCAGTCATTGATAAACAGCTTGTCGGACAGTACTCAACACAATTGCCACAAAATATACAAACTCCGAAATCAATACTATAATTAAGCAATTGCTTCTTTTTAATATCCTTTTCAAATCTCCAATCCACAAGGGGTAGATCTATCGGACATACGCGAACACATACTTCACAAGCAATACATTTATCAAATTCAAAGTGGATTCGGCCCCGAAAACGCTCCGGTGTAATTGATTTTTCGTAAGGGTAGTGAATCGTTATAGGTAAACGATTTGTGTGGGATAAGGTAGTTATGAAACTTTGACCAATGTACCGTGTAGCACGTATTGTTTGTTGACCATAACTCATGAACCCAGTTACCATAGGGAACATATTCATTCTAAATATCTATGAAAAAAATATGTTTCTTTCTCTTGTTTGAGAGAACCTTTGTGTTGAAAATATTCTTACTGTTATTGTATTATCTTATTTATAGTGAAACAAGTTGGGAAGAGGTTGTTAATAAGAGATTGCCCAGAGAAATAGGTAAAAGAAATTTCCATCCAAGATTTAATAACTGATCCATTCTCATCCTGGGTAAAGTCCATCTTATTGTGATAGAAATGAAGAGAAATAAATAAGCTTTAGTTAATGTAATAAAGATACCTATTGTTATTTCCAAAATTCCAATTGGGTTATTCATTTGGAAAAAATCAAAAAAGGATATATAGGGAATAGATAAATTCCACCCGCCTAAGTAGAGAACTGTTACAAATAAAGAGGAAACTAATAAATTGAGGTAAGAAACAAGATAAAATAAACCATATTTTATACCGGAATATTCGGTTTGATAACCTGCTACTAATTCTTCCTCTGCTTCTGGTAAATCAAAAGGTAATCTTTCACATTCTGCCAACGAAGAAATTAGAAAAACTAGAAAACCTATAGGCTGGCGCCAAATATTCCATCCAAAAAAACCATACTTTGACTGTGCTTCAACTATATCAACTGTACTTGAACTGTTAGATAATCATAGTCGATGATAACATCACAGTTCCCATCGCTATTCCAAAACCGTACGTGAAACCTTAGCTTCATACGGCTTCTCTATGATCAGAAAAAAGAGAGGACTGTTTCGTTATTAGCCCCCGGGGCGCAGATAGAATTAGGTAAAATAAAATAGATGGCAAAGTCCTAAATTAGACCAAAGTAATTCTGTCTGCTAGAATAAGAAAAAGAGCTTCTGAATTGATCTCATCCTTTATAATATAATAAATTTATTTCTTTCTTCAGTAATAACTTAATCTTGGAATAAAATACTTGTTATAGGAATTAAATTAATAAATGAAAAGATTTGGGTATTAGTTCATAAGGAATTCTCTATGAATAGAGGAAGGAAATAATTCCAATTTTTTTGTATTGCACTCCACATCTTTTGTCCTACTCTTCTTTCCCTAGGTAGGGGGTATTTAAAATTAAAAAGAAAAAAAAGGGGTAAAGGGTTAATTCGTTCTTTATAGCCATTTCCTTAACAAGTGAATGGGAACATACTCTGGATCGGAATACGAAGAAAGTACTACTTGATAATTTCCACTAATTTCAAGTCCTTATTATGATTCCTTTTATGGGGCAAAATCTCTAATATCTTAGATTCCCCATTCTTAATCCTTTATGTACTTTAGTGTTCCTAACCCTTCACTAACTTTTGATGGATTCTTCTTATGATTATAAGTTATAGTAATAACTAGGAATATTCTAGTAATGGAATTCCATATCGCGAATCCTTTATTCTTGCCCGCTTCAAGATAGGATGACTAATTAAAAAATATCAATCTTGGGATAAAGAGTTTACACTGCTTATATTTACTTCAACTTTTTTCTTGTACGTAGGAAATGAGATTTTTCTTTTTACTACAAATTTATAAGGTGTTTTGTTTCACTCATATAGCTATCTAGTTTAACTTACCAACCCGAATACGGAATAATAAAAGGAAGATAAATAGTTAATGGATTTTATAGGAAAAAGACCCTATTTTAACGAATCACACGTAGAGATATTGCTAGCACACAAAAAGTTAATGGTATTTCATAACTAATGGATTGAGCAGCAGCTCGTAGACCGCCTGAAAAAGAATATTTATTATTTGAGCTATATCCTGCCATAAGAAGACCGATAGGGGCAATACTTGAAATGGCAATCCATAAAAAAACACCAATACTAAGATCAGCTAAAACAAAATGATATCCCAAAGGGATAACTAAAAAACTTAATAAAATGGATATGACTGCTATAGAGGGTCCAATGCTAAATAAAGGAATATCCCCTCGGGATGGTAGTATATCCTCTTTTAAAAGTAGCTTAGTCCCATCTGCTATAGCTTGAAGCAGTCCCAGGGGGCCCGCATATTCAGGACCAATACGTTGTTGTATCGACGCGGATATTTCTCTTTCTAACCACACAATTACGAGTACCTCTATTGTGATTCCCAAAAGGAGGGTCAAAATGGGTAGAATCGATATGAGTCCATAGACTTCTTTTAATAATTCCGATTTCGAAAAAGAATTTATAGTTTCTACCTCTACCCTATCTATTATCATTTCAACGATCAACTTCTCCCATAATGATATCTATACTACCTAATATCGTCATGATATCAGCCAATTTCATTTTTTTAACTAGTTGAGGAAGAATTTGCAAATTAATAAAACCGGGTGGACGAATTTTCCATCTCCAGGGGAAAAGGCTATCATCTCCTACTAGATAAATTCCTAATTCACCTTTTGGGGCTTCCACTCTTACATAAAGTTCTTGCTTTGACAATTCAAAATTGGGTGAAGGTTTTTTACCAAGAAATCTATATTCAAAATCATTCCATTCGGAATTCTTTGCTTTCTTAAAGCGTCGGACTTCTAAATTCTCATAAGGGCCTCCAGGAATTTTTTCTACTGCTTGTTGAATTATTTTAATAGATTCCCTCATTTCACTGACTCGTACTAAATAACGAGCTAATGAATCCCCTTCTTTTTGCCACTGGACTTTCCAATCAAATTGGTTGTAAGACTCATAAGGATCCACTTTACGAAGATCCCATTGTATTCCAGAAGCTCGTAACATAGGTCCCGATAAGCCCCAATTTACTGCTTCTTCTCCCCTAATAAAACCTACTCCCTCAACTCGCTCTAAAAAAATGGGATTCTGTGTAATAAGTTGTTGATATTCAACAACTCCGCGTAAAAAATAATCACAGAAATCCAAACATTTATCGATCCATCCATAAGGTAGATCCGCGGCTACTCCTCCGATGCGAAAGTAATTGTGCATCATTCGCATACCTGTAGCAGCTTCAAATAGATCGTATATTAATTCTCTCTCTCTAAAAATATAGAAAAAAGGGGTCTGTGCGCCGAGATCCGCCATAAAAGGCCCAAGCCATAACAAGTGAGAAGCTATACGGCTCAGCTCTAACATAATTACCCTAATATAGCTGGCTCTTTGCGGTATTTGAATATTCTCCAAGAATTCTGGTGCATTTACCGTTATTGCTTCTGTAAACATAGTAGCTAAATAATCCCATCGTGTTACATAAGGTAAGTATTGTATAATAGTTCGGTTTTCCGCGATTTTTTCCATTCCTCTGTGTAAATAGCCTAATATGGGTTCACAATCAATAACATCTTCACCATCAAGAGTAACGATCAGTCGAAGAACACCATGCATTGATGGGTGTTGAGGGCCCATATTGACTATCATGAGATCTTTTCTTGTAAGCGGTAGACTCATATCCTTTCTTCCTTAATTCATTATTCCATGAAAATGGATTATTCCATGAATTCCTCAAAACGAGGCTCATCAAAATGCAAAATCTAAGACTACTATAAGACTACTAATAAAAAAAGAAAAAAATTCGAACGATTAAATTACTGCTCCCGAATATTCAACTGACTGATTAATTTCTTATAACGTACTCTATTTTTCTTTGCCAAATAAGCTAGCAAACGTCGACGTTTTCCCAAAAGTATTCGTAGACCTCTTTCGGATGAAAAATCTTTTTTGTGTAATTCCAAATGTGAAGCAAGTCTCCGTATCTTATTGGTGAAACTAAATACTTGAAATTCAACAGAACCTCTGTTTTCTTCTTTTTCTTCTTTAACCATAAATCCCAAAATTTTTCTACCTCCTTTCTTTTTCATATATTTTTCTGATCAGGAAAAATAAAAAATTATGTCAGTTATTTTGAAGTTATTCTAATCTCGTACACACAAAAATTTG